CAGTTAATATTTCGGCGACCAATCCTTCCTAATTCACACCTTTGGTGAAAGAATTTTTTTTGTAATTCCTTACATAAGGATTCAGAAAAAATTGGATCCCCACCTACACAAGAAAATTGTTGATAAAACTCCAAAATAGCATTTTCTTTTGACCCAATTTTTTTTTTCTCCTTATCGGTCAAGAAAGATAAGAAAATTTCAGGGTAGCAAACATTCTCTAAAATTTCTCTTAGATTCGAACCCATAGCTGATGATAGAACTAGAATAGATATTTTCTGTTTCCTACTCACACGAGCCCATATTCTTGCTTTTTTATCAATCTCTAATTCTAACCTGCCTCCCCAATCTGATATTATGGTGCCGGTATAGACCGAAATCCCGTTATGATCCAACTCTGACTGGTAATAGATACCAGGACTTTGCAATATTTGATTAATAACAATTCTGTATATTCCGTTTACTATAGAAGTTCCAAGGGAATTCATTAAAGGAATGTTTCCAATAAAAATTCTTTGTTCTTGCATATTCCTACTGGTTTTCCAAATTAATCCCGCGGATACATATAATTCAGAAGAATATGTAAGTGATTCATAGACAGCATCTCGTTCTTTTATCAGAGGTTCTACCAATTGATATGTTTCCACAAATAATTGAAATTCAATTTCGTGATCTATATCTTCAACTTTTGGAAATTTAGAAAGTTCTTCTATTAACCCCTGATCAATAAACCGATAAAACCCTTCAAATTGTATCTGATTTAATCCGGGTATTGTAGATGTTCCCTCTTTTCCATCCCCGAGCATCTTTTTTGAATTTCCCATTTATCCGTTTATTGAAAAAATACCATCCCATCTCTCATTCTTCACCGAATCATATCCATAGAATTCGATCTAGCAATAATGGAATTTCTATTCTGTTTACTGAATCACATGAAATTTTATCCAACTCCAAGATATATGGAATGTATGAAATACGTATGAACGGAGACTAGATTCAATTGGAATTTTTTTTATAAGAAATAGATCCAAATGGAACTTCTGGAGTTTTGTAAAGACTAGAAAAAAAGTAATTTCATTTTCACCTATGATATTACATATTCGATTGCATACCATTAAAAAATTTATTCATACTTGGATCTGTTCGAGCCGATAAATATATAATAAATAGAAAACTTTTTTTTTTACCACTTTACTTTTTCATGTATTTGTATTTCAGAGTATCATTGAATTGAAGTAGGTAAGAAAACTTGTGTTTTTTTAGTTATTAATTATTTTTTATTATTAAAATAAAAAAGAATGTACAGATAAGATATATACGTCTCTTTTTCTTCTTTTATTGGGGTACAGTTCTATTTGGGACAGCACATGCTGTGCTCTATCAAAAATTAAACTTTCTCTTCAATGTATTCAATGAAAAATTGAAATACAAAAATTTATTGAGAATTACTCCTCAAAAGCATCCCTAGAGAGATAAAATACCCCATTATAGAGCTATAACTCTATAACACAACGTAACCTATGTTCTGATTCTGGGGTTTACATATACTCAGAATTACTGTTATAATTGAAATTGAAGAAGATTTATTTTTCTTTTTTTTTTGAAAAAACTCAATATAGATTGGTTATAAATACATTTATAATGATTTGCTTTTATTATTAGAAATAAAAAAATGGTCATGAATTTACAGTCAATAGTTAATGGTTCGGATTTATACTGAATTCTTCTATATTTTGTGACTGAAAAACTATATATTTTTTTCGGAGTTGAAAAAAAAAGATAAAATTTGAATCTAGTTTCTATCCTTTTGGCGGCATGGCCGAGTGGTAAGGCGGGGGACTGCAAATCCTTTTTCCCCAGTTCAAATCCGGGTGCCGCCTCAACAACAGACTTGAAATCCCCTATTATAAAACAAACGTAGGAAAAGACTCTTGATACTTTCTTTATCGTGATTCTAAGCCCCTGGCTCTCGAGGTTCCATTCTCTAACCTAAAGTTTTGCCTATCAGATTCAAGGAAAACTTAAAGTAGTGGGGGGAAATCCGTAAATCTTTACTTTCCACTACTAAAATTAGTTCCACTTACTGGGTCTTCAATTAGATTGGGTAGCCAGAGGGGGAATTAAATTAATAGTTTTGAAAAGGACTTAAGATACTTTGGATACAGACTAATGAAAGTCTCGGAATGCTCAGACATTCAATCAATATTAGATTAGATGAATAATTGCCTTTCATTTTACTTCAAAAAAAAAAAAAAAAGTCTTATTTTTTCTACATGTGAGTAAGATTCCTTGGATACTTCGAAAAGTGTCTGTTTACATCTTGTCGATTCTACTAGAAATTCTATAATAAGAATAACTCATTATTAAGAATAAGATAAGTGGGTTTTTTGGAGTAGTTCATCAATGGTGACCAAATACCTCTCCCTTTTTTTGACTCTGTACCAGTGATTTCACTATTATTAGTGAACAATAATGGAATAGTTTCTTCATATTCATAGAAATAGGGGACAGAATTCACATGGATATAGTAAGTCTCGCATGGGCTGCTTTAATGGTAGTTTTTACATTTTCCCTCTCTCTCGTAGTGTGGGGAAGAAGTGGACTCTAGAAGTACTCCTAATTGCGGTAATAATCAAACTCTATCAACCTGTATAAATTGTTTTAGTTTTATAGACCGTTCGGCAATTTTTTTTAAGATTTTTTTTAAGATTTTTTTTATAAATTTGATTTCTGTTTTGTTTTATTGACTCATTTTATAGTTTTATATCAGGGTTTACACGGTTAACCATTCATGGGGTAACCCCTTTTCGAAATATAAAGAAGTTTCCATCGAATTAGGATTATCTGTATTAAACGGATCAAACAAACAAATGAAATATTAAAAGTATGTACATACATTTAATATTCTATTTATATTGATAAAAAAAAAAGAGATATAGGTGGATTACTTTATATTAAGATATTTCACTTGTACTTTATACATTACAATAACCGTAATGGCTAGTATGGTAGAAAGATATCTCTTTCTACCATACTAGCGGGCCCCTTAGGATACTACTACTGAGTCTAAGGCATTCCTTTCATTTAAGACGAGAAATTGAAATCCTTTTTTTTCTTTGTTTTTTTCATTGATAGTAAAATTGTATTCAAATTAATCATTTTGACTAACCGTTTTTACGTAAATTATAAGCAAAAAAGCAGTAGGAATGAGAATGAAGAGTGCAGTAGCAATAAATGCAAGAATATTTACTTCCATAATTTAATCGTTTATTATTATTATTTTTTTTATTATATCTCGGGATTTAATCCCATAGAGATGAGAAATCTTTCGCTTGTAAACTCACTCAGATGAATTGATGATATCGAATGAAAGAAATATCATGAATAACAATAGCGGAGCTATGAAATCGACTCATCGTCAAGAATTTAATAGTATAACATAGGAAGATCCTTTATCCACACCGAATACATAATGAGATACCTGATCCAAGCAAAAAATATTTATTTATTTTTCTTTTTCCCCGCTTTCTTTTCTACAACCTAGTACTTTACTTTACTTGTACAATCATCTGATGAAGTATCATAAAAAACCCTTTCTACTTCGATTGTTTACAAAAAGAGTTTATAAAGAACCTTCAATAAACAATAGAAATCAAATAGAGAAAACAAGTACGAAGTTCAATTTTAAATTTTAAAAAATTTTTAAGGGTCTATCGTGTTTTTGGAAAACAAATTAAGGGGAGTGTGATAAAGACGAGTCCCAGTAAAAAAACTAAAATATTCCAAAAAATTAACTATATTAATTAATATTAAATTAATTAAAATTAAAATTTCTTACGAGTTTTTTCTTCAACATCGGCTCTAATCTTTAAAAAGAGCATATTCATTAGGGAAGACTAATTTTATCTTTATATTTTTAATATCCTATTTCCTTGGTTGGATTCGAACTTTTTTCAATTCCTTGACTTCATAGAAATAAAAGTATACATAGGTACTCTTGGCAAACGTATTATACGCCATCCTATTCCATTTTCCTACACGAGTTAATGGGAGATCAATTGACAAAAAGCAGAAACCCCGTACAGTATCTCTTTCTTGAAGTGTTGAATGCTCTCAACAATTATCCTAATTTACATATGTCTCTCTACCATCAATTGGTGCTAGTTAAAATAATGGAAATACCCCTTTATTTTGCTTGATGAAAAAATAAAAAAAAAACAAAAAGATAAATGAAACCGTTTTTATCCCCTTGCCCAGAAACAAAAGGGGGAGTGGATGTCTTTTTTTATTGAATTCGCCGGGACTGACGGGGCTCGAACCCGCAGCTTCCGCCTTGACAGGGCGGTGCTCTGACCAATTGAACTACAATCCCATGGAAATCAAGTGGGTAGCTTACATATTCCTTCTTATGATTTCATTTTAATCATTTCAATTTGAGATTCAAATTAGTGTTTTGTAACAAATAAAGTCACAAGTGATATATTGATATCTATATGGATATCTCTTTAGTGAGAGCAAGACGGATTGCTGGTAATCCTTGCATTATTATCAAATCGATTGATAATCTATTTTTTATAATAAAAAAATAGATTTTTTTCTCGACTCTGTTCATTAAAGTTTATATTTAAAGAATCCATATCGGGATCCTTAGCAAGATCAAGATCGGAAATTTTTTATGGAAACAAAAAAGTAACTAGACACAAGAAATAAAGAAAAAAGTAAAGTCTAATATACCCCGAAATTTTACTTTTTTTCTTACCCCTTCTCTGTCATTTATGCAAAAAAAAAAAAAGGATTATGTAGACAGCGAATTATTGGGCCGAGCTGGATTTGAACCAGCGTAGACATCTTGCCAACGAATTTACAGTCCGTCCCCATTAACCGCTCGGGCATCGACCCAGGAAGAATCTATTCTAACTTTATGGATAATCCATAATCAACTTCCTTTCGTAGTACCCTACCCCCAGGGGAAGTCGAATCCCCGCTGCCTCCTTGAAAGAGAG